TATTCCCGATGAACCAGCGTGTATACATAGATGTAGGAGAATCCGTTTGGGAAGTAATAAGCACCTTTGACATCTCTTCATATGCAAAGAATTCTCGACGTGAAAACACAGAGACAAAGGACTGATCTTTGAATAGGAAAAAGAATGGATCTGCAGGGTCCCAAATGAATTGGCTTATTCGAAAAAAGCCTTGTTCTTTGGAAAATCTATCTGGTGTCCGGTACTGCATGGTTCCCCTCTGCAAGAACTCCTCCTCATGCTCTTGAAGCTCATCCTCTTCATGATAAATGCTCCGCTTGCCCCGAAATGATCCGGCCCGATAGGGAAATCCCAATTCAGTGGGCCTTTCAATACAATCAAATAGATTGGTCCAAGGGCGCCATATTCTAGGAGCCCAAACTATGTGATCGAATAAATCCTCCTCCATTTGTTGCGGGTCGATGTCCTCTTCCTCTTCTTCAAACTCCGATTCGTATTTTTCATAGTTTTGAATCATATCTAACTGATTCCTTGGTTCGGACCGAAGAAGTAATGTCACTCGATTATTATCAAACTGACTGCAATCTTTTTCTGTCCGTGAGGATCCCAACAGAGCGCCTTCTAGTTCTAATAGGCCATGAACTAGATCAGAATCATTCTCAGCGAATCTATAAGAAGCGATCCAATTATTTTCATCAGGTCCGGGTGAAGACCAAAGATCTTGAGCGACCAATCCGGCAGAACAATTCAAAAGATAAAGAAGTATCGTTAATTTCTTCATGCTCGTTCCAAGTTCGAAGTACCATTTGTACAAATAAGAATCCCCTTCTTTACATGATTTCTTCTTCATATAGATAGATATAGGATCTACGGGGCAATTACTTAGAAGTACATTTTGTGCAACAGCCCTTCCTATCTGATAGAAAAGGATCCCATGATCCTGAACCGATATTACCTGGGATCGCAAATCCCAAGTTTGTCTATGAAGAGCTGATCTAATTGTATTAGTTTCTATAATTGATTTCTTCTGTGTAATACTAATGGATAGGGCCTCATTGATAAGTGCTGCAAGATCTCGTGCATTGGAACCCATGGTTATGGACCCGAATCCGTTAGTATGGAACATTTTCTTTTCCAAGTGAAACCCTTTAGTATATGAAAGAATGAAAAAGTGCTTTCGTTGTTGTTGAATAAGAAGCCTTCGTATCTTAATGCATGTATTTAATTTATTCGGAGCTATTAGAGCGGGATCCACTTTTTGGGGAATATGAGTCGAACCAATAACAAGAATATTTCTAGTGGAATATCTTTCACAATCTCTGGAGAGATAGTTCTGTAATAGACCGAAGGATCTGTAATTCACATACAGATCATGAATGTTTGGAATCCATATTATGCAAGGAGACATTGCTCTTGCTAATGCGAATCGAAAGGTGATATCGATATAAAATCCATATATACTCGGCGGCATATCCATAGTTAGCACATTCGTCATATCTAGCAGCTCCGTATCAAGATCAAGGTCATCATCAATATCGTCACTATCATCAATATCGATATCGTCACGATAATCACTATCGTCACTATCACTATTATCAATAAAAAAACCTTCAGGCTTGTAATACGAATACGGAAAGTTGTTCGGAAATATCGTAATGAAAGGAACATGGGAGTTTGTCGCTAGGTATTTGACCAAATAGGATCGTCCAGTTCCTATAGAACCTATCACTAAAATACCCCTAGAAGGGGATAGGGCTAAACGGAGCGAGAAGGGTTTTCCATGAGATGGGAAATGAAAACTATTAGCCCCACACGGGGTTTGTGAATAAGTGATTGTCTGATAATGAGCAAGGAATATCCGTCTTTCTGCTAAACAGGATCTATTGAACTCATAATTCATTAGATACTTTTTATGAATGTCAACTAAGTATCGTAAGTAAACTGATCCCGGTTGTTCAATCATTTGATAACCAGAGTCATTCTTTGATAAATGATCACTATGAGTCAGACTCAATAGAATTTGATCAATCCTTTTTTCTTTTTCGGTCGTTAAGGTGGAGAACTGAACCAAGAATTCTCTTTCTTCATCATCAACCAAATCACTGTTCGCGACCCAGGATTCTATTTTCTCATCAATCCAATCACCGTTCACCCCTTTTCTTTTTCTTATCAATGAATAGATCTCTTTACTTGTACGACTTAGATGTCTCGTATTTCTCGAAAAAGCGATTCGATTGATGGGATTTTGTATGATACTTCTGAGATCGATGAGATTGATATTCAAATATTTCTTCTTAGAACGTATTGATTTGACCCCATAAGCGGAACCACCAACCAATAGCATGTTGCCACCAGAAGCAGAAACCCGTATTTCTTCCAGAAAATCTCCTAATTGTTCCAGAGCAACTAGAAAGAGATTCTTTAACCAGAAAGAATTCAGTTCAGATTCAGATGTAGGATACCTATCCAAAAGTTTTCGCAACTCAATCATGTATGATGGAATCATCAAAGATTTGATCTTTTCTAACTCTGTCTGTAACTCACTAGAGGCTCGGGAAACAAAGAGAAGATGTATGCGAACGAGATATCCAGCAACAAGAAGAAGGAAAAGGATTGAATAGAGGAACTCCCGAGCATTTGTTAATCTCAGATGTGTCCATATCAATGGAACGGGTGACTCATTATTTCGATGAATCGTTTCTTCGGACAGAAGGAGATTCTGGAAACACTTACTCGAAATCTCACTTATCAGACTCGAAATCTTACTTTTCAGAGTCAGAGTCCATTGTGGAAGAATCTTCTGAGGAATTGGCCATGATATATCTGATACATGCATAATATCTCTCAAAACGGATACAAATTTGTGCCTGCTACTTAGTATCCTTAGTATCGGCAATGGTTCTGAAAAAATCTCTAAAAGGGTGGTGAAATTTAGATATTTCCACCCTGTCGAAGTAAGGAACCATGGCATATATGTTTGGAAGAGATTCCATTTTGAGAGATTGAAAAGAGCACTATCTCGTTGAAAGGTTCTATACATCTGCCCTTTCTCAACGCATTTCTTTAGAGAAAGACTCCGTTTTTTTTTCCTCTTTCCAGATGGGAAATCCTTCTCAGAACATGGAGTGTGAATCAAATCCATGTTTGAATTGAAACTGAGATACTCATGCAAGTTCTTCCCTTCTGAATCAGATAGATTCATATCTGAAAGAGGCTGACAATAAGTTCTTTCAAAATTAACTATTTGTTCCTCTGTTAGAGGTGTTGTATAAATGTCTGCGATCGAGTAAATAGCTCTACGAACGAATGGCTCGGATCGAATTGGAAAATGGAAAAATTTGTACAAGTTATACCTTTCGTCACCACTTTGTGTAAAATCGTTAGGTATAAATATGTCAGATACCTGTGACTCGATTGACAAAATAGTCTCTCTCTCCCCAAAAATATGTTTTTTTTTACCGACGCACGAAGAAAATATTTTGTTGCGAATGAACAAGATAGTGAGGAATTGTCCATATGTAGGATCATAATTATTGATACGGGTCTTTTCCACATAAAAAGGGAATCCTTTGTTACAATAGAACCAGAAGCGATTTGGATCATTCAAGAATCGAAGTGGATTTGCTTTATAAAAAGAAGATATCAATGAACTTCTATGAAATGGTTTCACGGGATTCAGCCAATTGTCTCGATCATGGAATATCATTGATAAATAGGAATCCGTGTTATCAAAGGATTTCCTGCGATTATTTCTAGTATGGAATGAGTCAATCACCCACTTTGGTATCTTTTTGAAGCAAAATGGTAATCTTGTTCCTCCATTGATCAAGGATTTCGGTCTTTTGGAAGTATCATGATCATCCAATAAGAAGGGTTTCAATTTATTCAAATGAACGATTTGAACACCTATTGATTCTAACAACTGATTGCGGAGTTGATCATTCGGACCTTTCAATTCATAGATGTGGATCTCGGACCTATGAATGGGGGTATTCCCGATACTCACAAAGAAAAGGGGAAGTGACTTGGACAAAAAGAAAAGTGACTTGGACAAAAAGAGAAGTGACTTGGACAAAAAGAAACGAAGTGACTTAGACAAATCTTGTTTGTCTATAACCTCGGACCAATCAATCGAATATTGATTAATACGTAACCGATCGAACACTACTTGAAAATGGTTCTTCTGTTCAGAAAGGAAATGTTCCTGGAAATTCTTGCTCCCATTGGACCATTTGTATCTATATACATCAGGATCCCGATTCATGGATCTCCCGGTTCGAGAAATAAGAGGATCAAACCATTTCTTCTGACTCTTTTTCAAATTCGATAAATGTTGGTTGATCGTATATTTCATTATAGTTATATGATTCAGAGTATCATTTCCTATTTGATCCCTTTGAATTCCATATTCGAAGTTGTGATCGGATCTATTCATTAAAAAGAATCGATTAGATACATTTCTTATGTACCCATAGATTTGAATCAGATTTCGGATCAATCTATATTGATTGACTGCCTCCATTATGTTGTTGCTAGCAAATACCGCTGTTTTTCGTTTTGGATCTTCCAAATCATTCCCGCAGTAGATCCGGGCCGATTTTTTTCTGATCCTTCGATAAAAAGATTCATTCTCTTCATAAAAAAGAGGAGGTAGAACCAATAAAGATTTCTTTTTCGATTCATCTCTGGAGTTGAATACCTGATTCAAGAATTTTTTTTGATCCAACCCGTAGGAATCAATAGAAAAGGCAAATCTCCTATGATACACCAGATCCGGCTCGGTTATTGATAGAGTGAATAGATCTGCCATTTCTTGAAATCTCTCTTCTGATTCAAAATCGTGGTGTAACGTGTATCCCCTTTTGTTCCGGTCATGGAATAGATGAAATAAATCAAAAAATGGATTTTTGTTCAAGAATGAAATAGGATGAATTGAGACGGTATTTTGTAAATACGTAATTATCTTGAATATATCAACCATTTCCTTATTTTCCGCTCGCCTGGAAGGGACAAAAGAAACA